ATCTGATGACACTATTTTAGTTAGGGATAGTAATAGGGACAGTTATTCCATCTATTTTGATATTAAAAATAAAATTTTTGAGATTGACAACAATCATTCTTTTCTAAGTGAACGGGAGAGTTCTTTTTATAGTTATCGGAATTCTAGTGATCTGAATAATGTATCTAAGAATAACAACCCTCACTATGATCGTTACGTGTATGATACTAAATCTAGTTGGAATAATCACATTAATAGTTGTATTGACGATTATCTTCGCTCTCAAATCTGTATTGACAGTTACATTTTTAGTAGTGGTGACAATTACAATGACAGTTCGATTTATAGTTACATTTATAGCGAAAGAGGGAAAGTAAATAGTAGTGAAAGCAAGAGTTCTAGTATAAGAACTAGTACGGATGATAGTGATTTAACTATAAGAGAAAATTCTAATAAGTTAAGAGAAGTTTCTAATAAGTTAAATAAGTTAAGAGAAAGTTCTAATAAGTTAGATGTAACTCAAAAATACAGGCATTTGTGGGTTCAATGCGAAAATTGTTATGGATTAAATTATAAGAAACTTTTTAAATTAAAAATGAATATTTGTGAACATTGTGTATGTCATTTGAAAATGAGTAGTTCAGATAGAATAGAACTTTCGATCGATCCAGGTACTTGGGATCCTATGGATGAAGACATGATCTCTATGGATCCTATTGAATTTCATTCGCAAGAGGAGGCTTATAAGGATCGTATTCATTCTTATCAAAGAAAGACAGGGTTAACTGAGGCTGTTCAAACAGGCACAGGTCGATTAAATGGTATTCCTGTAGCAATTGGGGCTATGGATTTTCAGTTTATGGGGGGTAGTATGGGATCTGTAGTTGGCGAGAAAATTACACGTTTGATAGAGTATGCCGGCAATCAATTTTTGCCCCTTATTCTAGTGTGTGCTTCCGGAGGAGCGCGAATGCAGGAAGGAAGTTTGAGTTTAATGCAAATGGCTAAAATATCCGCTGCTTTGTATGACTATCAATCAAATAAAAGGTTATTTTATGCAGCAATCCTTACATCTCCTACTACAGGTGGGGTAACAGCTAGCTTTGGTATGTTGGGAGATATCATTATTGCCGAACCCAATGCCTACATCGCATTTGCGGGTAAAAGAGTAATTGAACAAACATTGAAAAAGGCAGTACCCGAGGGTTCACAAAGCGCTGAATATTTATTCCATAAGGGCTTATTAGATCTAATCGTACCACGTAATCTTTTAAAAGGTGTTCTGAGTGAGTTATTTCAGCTCCATGCTTTCTTTCCTTTGAATAAAAATTCAATCAAGTCAAGTCGAGGCTTATAATTCTAATTTTTTTTTAAGTAAATAAATTCTGTTATTCTTTGTGGTGACCAAGTTGTTATGAAGTTTATAGGAATCAAAGTAAAAATAGGAAGAATCCTTTTTTTTTTATTTGGTAACATAAGATTGAATTGTAAAAAGAATTGGGCGAAGAATTCTATGTAGAATTTAATATATTTTTATATATTTAGTATTAGCATAAAAACTATTATATATATACTCACTTAGGTGTCCGTGATATAATAGTATTATTATATATGAATTCTAAGATATCTTTATAATCTTTATAACAGATAACAGGTTAAATGTTAATTTAACAATAAATAACAGGTACAAATATTAAATCGAGGTACCCATTCTATCTATGACAACTTTCTACAACTTCCCCTCCGTTTTTGTGCCTTTAGTGGGCTTAGTATTTCCGGCAATTGCAATGGTTTCTTTATCTCTTCATGTTCAAAAAAACAAGATTATTTAGATATGATGGGGCAAAATCTTATCTACTGTTTTAAGACTTACTTGGATTATAATACAAAATATATATATTTTGTGGAATAGGGTTAAAATACGGCTTCCTACGAGTATAAGCTCGTATGCATAAACATGGTATATTGAGTAGATGAACTCTAGCTAGTTGAAAATAAGTATCTGGGTGAATTTCCGAAATGTAAAGTATCTATATGTGTGTGGATATCTATAAGAAATCATATGAAAGGAGTCTTCGTATTTGAGTTTATATCGATGAATTATTCTTAAAAGTCCATGTCACAATAGTGCTAGTTGATGAGGTTTACTTCGGAAAAAAAAAAATTAAAGTCAAATTTATTGGGGTTATTCCCCAATTCTAATAAAATGCAACTAGATCTAGTATCTATAATTATAGTATGAGTTCGCGATCAGACCGTATATGGATAGAACTTATAACAGGGTCTCGAAAAACGAGTAATTTCTGTTGGGCCTTTATCCTTTTTTTAGGTTCATTGGGATTTTTATTGGTTGGAACTTCCAGTTATCTTGGGAGGAATTTGATATCTTTATTTCCCTCTCAGCAAATCATTTTTTTTCCACAAGGGATCGTGATGTCTTTCTATGGAATCGCAGGTCTTTTTATTAGTTCCTATTTATGGTGCACAATTTCGTGGAATGTGGGTAGTGGTTATGATCGAT